TTCAATCTATCAATAACTAAGCCGGATCTAGTGTATCATAAGGGATTTTCTTTTTCTATTGATTCTTCCGGATTGGATAAAAAACAAAAATTCATAAATGAGGTCAACTCCAGGGATGAATCAAAAAAGAAATCTTTATTGGTTCTACCTCCTCTTTTTTATGAAGAGAATGAATCTTTTTATCCAAACAATACCTATGGATACATAAAAAACCTATGGAATCGATTCCATCGCAACTCGGAATATGGAATTCAAAGGTATCAAATAGGAAAAAATATTCTTAATCATAGACCTACAAGGAAATACACGATCAACCAACATTTCTCAAATTCGAAAAAAAACCAGAAGAAATGGCCTCTTATTTTGATTTATCAAACCGAGAGATCTATGAATAAGGATCAAAATGCATATAAATACAAATGGTCCAATGGGAGTAAGAATTTCCAGGAACAATTGGACCATTTCATTTCTGAGCAGAATAGCCGTTTTCAAGTAGTGTTCGATCGATTTCAAGTAGTGTTCGATCGATTACATATGACTGCATATTCGATTGATTGGTCTGAGGTTATTGACAAAAAAGATTTGTCTAAGTCACTTTATTTCTTGTCTAAGTCACTTTATTTCTTTTTGTCCAAGTTTCTTCCATTTTTGTCTAACTCACTTCCTTTTTTCTTTGTGAGTTTCGGTAATATCCCCGTTCATAGGTCCGAGATCCACATCTATGAATTGAAACGTCCGAATGATCCACTCGGGAATCAGTTGTTAGAATCAATAGGTCTTCAAATCGTTCATTTGAAAAAAAGGAAACCCTTCTTATTGGATGACTTTTATACGTCTAAAAAATCAAAATTATCCTTCAATGAAGGAACAATATCACCATTTTTGTTCAATAAGAGACAAAATTGGATATCATTCCATACTAGAAAGAAGAAAAAGAAAGAAGAAGAGAAGAAGAAGCGCAGGAAATCTTTTTATAACATGGATTTCTCAATGATATCTCACGATCAAGAGAATTGGCGGAATCCCCTGAAACCATTTCATAGACGTTCATTGATATCCTCTTTTTTAAAAGCACAACGACTTCGATTCGTTCCTACGGGAAGGTCCTGGAAGTTTGTTAAGGATGTTCGTATTGATTCAGAAGGGAAGCATGAGTCTTTCAAATTTCAGTTCCAGGTGCGCCTAGAAGCACCTCGCTTAAATAATCAATATGCGGGAAGGTCCTGGAAGTATGATTTTATTAAGTATGTTCGTACTGAGTATGATATTACTGCAATGGATTATTCAACTGCAATGGCTTTTTTAGAAGGGAAGAATAAGTATTTCAAATACTTATTATTAAAGTCAAAGATGATGGATTTGTTTTATAATTGTCATCGATATTGGATTCATACTCAATATTCTGAGAAATCTGAGAAATATTTACGAAAAGATTTTTCTGAGAAACATTTACGAAAAGATTTTTCTGAGAAATATTTACGATCCGAAAAGACGAAAAAACACAGTCCTTGTTTAACAAAATGCTTTGAAAAAGGGCCGATGTATAGAAACTATCAAAGAAATAGTGTTTTTTCAACTCTCTCAAAATTGAAGCAATTCCAACCATATATAATACAATTGTTATTTACCTGGACAGGACACGAATATCTAAATTTAATATTTTTAGATACTTTTTTAGACCTATTGGCGATACTACGTAGGAGTCCTAAATTTCAACAATTTGTATCCATTTTTCATGATATTAGGGATGGATCCAAGCGAATTCTTCGGGAAAAATTGTGTCTTTCACCACGGAATCCTATAAGTGAGATTTCGAGTAAGTGTTTACATAATTTTCTTGTGCACGTGTGCGAAGATATTTTGGAAAATGAGTCACCATTGATATCGACACATCTGAGGGAGTTCTTCGTTTTAATCCTTATCCTTCTTCTTGTTACCGGATATCTCGTTCAGACACATCTTTTCTTTGTTTCTCGATTCTCTAATGAGTTACAGACAGAGTTCGAAGAAGTCAAATCTTTGATGATTCCATCATACATGATTGAGTTGGAAAAACTTCTGGATAGGTATCCTATATCAGAACTGAATTCTTTCGGGTTAAAGGATATGTTTCTCGTTGCTCTGAAACAATTAGGAAATTTTCTAGAAGAAAGACGAGTTTCGGCTTCTGCTGGCAACATGCCAAGGGGTGGTGGTCCCGCTTATGGGGTCAAATCCATACGTTCGAAGAAGAAAGATTTGAATCTCATCGATCTCATAAGGATTATACCAAATCCCATCAATCGAATCGCGTTTTTGAGAAATACTAGACATTTAAGTCCTACAAGTAAAGCGATCTATACCTTCATAAGAAAAAGAAAAAATGTGAATAGTGATTGGATTGATGATAAAATAGAATCCTGGATCTTGAACAGTAATTTCATTGCTGATAAAGAAAGGGAATTCATGGTTCAGTTCTCTACCTTAACGACAGAAAAAAGGATTGATCAAATTTTATTGAGTCTGACTAATAGTGATCGTTTATCAAAGAATAACTCTGGTTATCAAATGATTGAGCAACCGGGAACAATTTACTTACGAAATTTAATTGACATTCATAAAAAAGATCTACTAAATTATGAGTTCAATACATCCTGCTTAGCAGAAAGACGGATATTCCTCGCTCATTATCAGACAATGACTTATTCAGAAACCCCGTGTGGGGCTAATGGTTTGGATTTCCCATCTCATGGAAAACCCTTTTCGCTCCGCTTAGCTGTATCCCCTCCTAGGGGTATTTTAGTGATAGGTTCTATAGGAACTGGACGATCCTATTTGGTCAAATATCTAGCGACAAACTCCTATGTTCCTTTCATTACAGTATCTCTAAACAAGTTCCTGGATAACTATCCTAAAGGTTTTGATATTAATGATCTTTTTGATGATGATGATGATGATCTTTTTGATGAGAGAGAGGGTACCATTTACAGTCTTTTACCTAGGAACGAGGATAGTGGCTATAATTTGGATAGGTATGATAGTGACTATCTCGACCGTAACTATGATAGCCATTTGGAGTTTCTAAGTATGGACTATCCGATACCTGAGGATATCATACCGGAAATAGACCTATTTTTTATCACGCTTCAATTCGAATTAGCAAAAGCAATGTCTCCTTGCATAATTTGGATTCCGAACATTCATGATCTGGATGGGAATGAGTCGAATCTATTAGTGAACTCTCTTTCCAGAGATTCTGAAAAATCTTCTACTAGAAATATTCTTGTTATTGCTTCGACTCATATTCCCCAAAAAGTGGATCCCGCTCTAATAGCTCCGAATAAATTAAATACGTGTATTAAAATACGAAGGCTTCTTATTCCACAACAAAGAAAGCACTTTTTCAGTCTTGCTCGTACGCGGGGTTTTCACTTGGAAAAGAAAATATTCGATACTAATGGATGCGGGTCCATAACTCTGGGTTCTAATGTACGAGATCTTGTAGCACTTACCAATGAGGCGCTATCAATTAGTATTATACAAAAAAAATCCATTATAGACACTAATATAATTAGATTCGCTCTTCATAGACAAACTTGGGATTTTAGATCTCAGATAAGATCGGTTCAGGATCATGGTATACTTTTCTATCAGATAGGAAGGGCTGTTTCACAAAATCTACTTCTAAGTAATTTTTCCATAGATCCTATATCTATCTATATGAAGAAGAAATCATGTAACGTGGGGGATTCTGATTTGTACAAATGGTACTTGGAACTTGGAACAAGCATGAAGAAATTAACGATACTTCTTTATCTTTTGAGTTGTTCTGCCGGATCCGTTGCTCAAAACCTTTGGTCTCTAACCGGACCTAATGAAAAAAATGATGGGATCACTTCTTATAGACTCCTTTATAATGATTCTGATCTAGTTCATGGCCTATTAGAAGTAGAAAGTGCTCTGCTGGGATCCTCACAGACAGGAAGTCCGTTTGATAATGATGGAGTAACATTTCTTCTTAGGCCCGAACCAAGGAATCCCATAAATATGATTCAAAATGGATCTCGTTCTATCCTTGATCATAGATTTCTCTATGAAAAATATGAATCGGGGTTCGAAGAAGTGGAAGGAGGCCTCGACCCGCTAGAGGAGGATTTATTCAATCACATAGTTTGGGCTCCTAGAATATGGCGCCCTTGGGAATTTCTATTTGATGATTGTATCGAAAGGTCCAATGAATTCGGATTTCCCTATTGGGAAAGGTCATTTTGGGACAAGCAGATCATTTATGATGAAGAGGGTGAGCTTAAAGAGAATGATTCGGAGTTCTTGGAGGATGGAACCATGGAGTACCAGACACAAAATAGATCTTTCAAAGAACGAGGCGTTTTTCGAATAAGCCAATTCATTTGGGACCCCGCGGATCCACTCTTTTTGCTATTCCAAGATGATCCTTTTGTATCTGTGTTTTCACATCGAGAATTGCTTACAGATGAGGAGATGTCAAATAGACTTTTGACTTGCCAAACAAAAAAAATTTATTGGAAATATCTAAATAAACGCTGGTTTAGGAAGAATATGCCAGAACAGAATTTCGAATTGTTGATTGATCGACAGAGACAGTTTAGAACCAATAGTTCATTATCAAATGAATTGTTTCGTTCTAATACTCTATCCGAGAGTTATCAATATTTATCAAATCTGTTCCTATCTAATGGAACCCTATTGGCTCAAATTACAAAGACATTGTTGAGAAAAAGATGGCTTTTCCCGGAGGAGATGGTTGTTACTATCTGTTCCAATAACGAATGATTGGTTTAACTGAATAACTAAATAAAATAGATACTTTCTTTCTCGTCATCTCAAGTCGATATGGGGATCTTTCAATTGAAAGGATCCCCTAATATAGATAATACAGATTCCCGTTGACCGAGCCTAACTCTAATTGTTTTGTTCTGAAGCAAACAAAGAGATCCACGGGATGGTTTGTCCTATTCAGATATTCACGACCAATAAGTACA